TTGGTAATAAAGATAATAACGAATAGAAAGGAATTAATGACTTGGACTGGGTATTAACGGTCAATCTCCGGTAGAAGGTTCCGTCGGAACAATTATTTATTTCAGGGGTACCTCTTAAATAAAAAAAAAGAGAGAGAAAATGTGGGGAGAAATGACAAGAAGATATTGGAACATGAATTTTGAAGAGATGGTGAAAGCAGGAGTTCATTTTGGCCATGGTACTAGGAAATGGAATCCTAGAATGGCACCTTACATCTCTTCAAAGCGTAAAGGTATTCATATTACAAATCTTACTCGAACTGCTCGTTTTTTGTCAGAAGCCTGTGATTTAGTTTTTGATGCAGCAAGTATAGGAAAACACTTCTTAATAGTTGGTACCAAAAATAAAGCAGCCAATTTAGTAGCATCAGCTGCAATAAGGGCTCGGTGTCATTATGTTAATAAAAAATGGCTCGGTGGTATGTTAACGAATTGGTCCACTACAGAAATGAGACTTCATAGGTTCAGGAACTTGAGATCGGAACAAAATACGGGGAAACTCAACTGTCTCCCGAAAAGAGATGTAGCAATGTTGAAGAGGCAATTATCTCACTTGCAAACCTATCTGGGCGGGATCAAATATATGACGGGGTTACCCGATATTGTAATCATCGTTGGTCAGCAAGAAGAATATACGGCTCTTCGAGAATGTCTCACTTTGAGGATTCCAACAATTTGTTTAATCGATACAAATTGTGACCCGGATCTCGCAAATATTCCGATTCCAGCGAACGATGACGCTATAGCTTCAATCCGATGGATTCTTAACAAATTAGTATCCGCAATTTGTGAGGGCAGTTCTAGCTATATAAGAAATTGTTGATTAGGATAAGTCAATCACTTTGGAAACTCCATAAATTGATTGAATCGGTTACTATCCCTGAGTCTCAAAAAAGAGATCAAAATCACTGGGGATATTATGTGATCACTTGGGATCCGAAATATACGATTGATTCAAAGTAGACGAGTTGAGAAAGAGATACGAGATGGCTGAATCAAAATAATTCCTTTTTAAGTTCTATTTATGTCAGAGGGCAATATGAATGTTTTACCCTGTTCCATCAACTCACTAAAAGCGTTATACGATATATCCGATGTGGAAGTAGGCCAACATTTTTATTGGCAAATAGGGGGTTTCCAAGTCCATGCCCAAGTACTTATCACTTCTTGGGTTGTAATTGCTATCTTATTAGGTTCAGCCACTATAGCTGTTCGGAATCCACAAACCATTCCAACCGACGGTCAGAATTTCTTCGAATATGTCCTCGAATTCATTCGAGACTTGAGCAAAACTCAGATTGGAGAAGAATATGGTCCTTGGGTTCCCTTTATTGGAACTATGTTCCTATTTATTTTTGTTTCTAACTGGTCAGGTGCCCTTTTACCCCGGAAAATCATACAGTTACCGCATGGAGAGTTAGCTGCACCTACGAATGATATAAATACTACTGTTGCTTTAGCTTTACCTACGTCAGTGGCATATTTCTATGCGGGTCTTACCAAAAAAGGATTGGGTTATTTCGGTAAATACATTCAACCAACTCCAATACTTTTACCAATTAACATTCTAGAAGATTTCACAAAACCCTTATCACTTAGTTTTCGACTTTTCGGGAATATATTAGCGGATGAATTAGTAGTTGTTGTTCTTGTTTCTTTAGTACCTTCGGTGGTTCCTATACCTGTCATGTTCCTTGGATTATTCACAAGCGGGATTCAGGCTCTTATTTTTGCAACTTTAGCCGCAGCTTATATAGGTGAATCCATGGAGGGTCATCATTGACTAGCTTCCGAAATGGTCTTAAAAAAAAGCTTATCCCAACTCATACCGGTATATACGATCTAGAATAGGAGCAAAAAAAAAATGTATGATATTAGAGAATTCAAAAAAAGTAAGGGGGGTCGAGCTGGGTATATGTAAGGGCTCTAAGCCAATCCCTGTATATGTTTCGAAGAATGATTCTAGAATCCGGTTCAATAGAAGATACGGATGGTTTACGTTATTAAAGAAACAATGTATATGTGATATTAGATATTCACTAGTTATATATGGGCTATCCATATATATTATTTCCCATCCCACTGAATTTAGACGGATTCCAATGCAAGCCCTTCCGTTTTATCTGTGACTGTGGATTGAATGAATAAACAAATGAAGTCAAGCATGCATATAGAAGAGAAAGAGCGAAGAATTGAAAGAATGGAATGGTTCGGAACAAAGAAATGGAAGAACTGGAACCGTATAGATTTACAAAGACTCCACGGATAGGAACTAAAAACGAGATATCGAAGTAGCTCTGATGATTCAGTAATATTATTATTTCAATTCAGAGTTCTTAGTTCTTTTTTTTTTTTCGGATAGATCTTAAGTGATGGAATAATGAAGTAATAATTCATCGGTTGATTGTATCATTAACCATTTCTTTTTTTTGGTGCGAGGAACTTAATATGAATCCATTGATTTCTGCCGCTTCCGTTATTGCTGCTGGATTGGCTGTGGGACTTGCTTCTATTGGACCTGGAGTTGGTCAAGGTACTGCTGCGGGCCAAGCCGTAGAAGGTATCGCGAGACAGCCAGAAGCAGAGGGTAAAATACGAGGTACTTTATTGCTTAGTCTGGCTTTTATGGAAGCTTTAACAATTTACGGACTGGTCGTGGCATTAGCGCTTTTATTTGCGAATCCTTTTGTTTAATCCTATAAATGTGAAAAATAAATACTTATTTTCTTTTCCTATTTTATTGCCGCGGGCTTGCCTTGCCGAATTATATCCAAACTTCACTCCTACAATCACTTCTTCGTTGAGACAATACCCCCGGGGATGGAGTGATTTGAGGATGAGGAATTAGCATAGCAGACCCACTTGCTTTCTTCCCTTCCGTTCTTAATGGAAACTCTTTTTGACTTTTAGGAAGTGTTGCAACAAACGAGGTATTTCGTAATTGACATGAAACCTGGGACTAAATAAATAGATTATTGAGAATTTCCATGGAAATAATAATAAAGAAAAATATTTCTTAAAATGAATCTATTCATATTTATAATAAGGAAATTAATAAAAAGAAATCAATCCAAAACAAAGGGGGCGAAGTGATACAAAAAGAACTCTGTTCCATTTTGTTGGTCCTATCTATAAGAGAAAAGCATATGAGAGATGTAACCGATTCTTTCGTTTCCTTTGGTCACTGGCCATCCGCTGGGAGTTTCGGGTTTAATACCGATATTTTAGCAACAAATCTAATAAATCTAAGTGTAGTGCTTGGTGTATTGATCTTTTTTGGAAAGGGAGTGTGTGCGAGTTGTGTATTTCAAGAATAGGCTGGATCCAACCGGCTGCACTTTCCTTTTTTTTTTTTTTGAATGGGAAAGTTATAAATAGGAAAGAAAGGTGCACGATCTCGACGAATTACTTCTGAATAAATTAAGAAATCATATGTAAGAACCATAGCATTTCGTAACTTATTGGTAAATCAACTTTGATTCTCTATCAGCCAATAATGTGGGACCTTTAACATGGTTAAAGCGAAACCGTTTGAAGTCCAGGCACAACATGGTACTCTTTCTACCACTACGTTAGTACGGAGATGGTTTCGAAAAAATGAATAGTTGGCAATTTATCCGATATAGAACACTCATATCGATAAAATGATTTGAACCATTTACTGTAAAAATAGGTGTCTCGCCCTTTTTTATCCAATGTTGAATCGATGACCTATGTCTAAAATAAGAAGAATTTTTTGGATTTGAAGAAAACAAAAAAAAAGAAACAACTTTGCTGACAATGACAGATTTTTTGTCGGGTCGGAAGAGTCCTCCGAATATTCTGGTCTCGTATCAGTTTTGATATCTTGGAATACGAACAGAGAAGAGAGGGTAGGCTCATTACATTAAAATAGATGGAATGACCCATTAAGTAACTGAGTGTGAGAGCCAAATGAATCGAAAGATTCATGTTTGGTTCGGGAAGAGATCATGGAAATGAAGTTGTGAAATGAATGGGAAGATAATCTACTTTCATTAAGTGATTTATTAGATAATCGAAAACAGAGGATCTTGAGTACTATTCGAAATTCAGAAGAACTACGTGAAGGAGCCATTGAGCAGCTCGAAGAAGCCCGGGCTCGCTTACGGAAAGTGGAAATAGAAGCAGATGAGTTTCGAGTGAATGGATACTCTGAGATAGAACGAGAAAAATGGAATTTGATTAATGCCACTTATGAGAATTTGGAACGATTAGAAAATTACAAAAATGAAACCATTCATTTTGAACAACAAAGAGCAATTAATCAGGTGCGACAACGAGTTTTCCAACAAGCCTTACAAGGAGCTCTAGGAACTCTGAATAGTTGTTCAAACAGCGAGTTACATTTACGCACCATCGGTGCTAATATTGGCATGCTCGGGGCCATGAAAGAAGTAACTGATTAGCCCTTCTACTGTAGGCATTATTTTTTTTTTTTTTTTTTTCTTTGTTTCCGAAAAAGAATTAAGAGACACTAATGGTAACCATTCGAGCCGACGAAATTAGTAATATTATCCGTGAACGTATTGAACAATATAATAGAGAAGTCAAGATTGTGAATACCGGCACAGTACTTCAGGTAGGCGACGGCATTGCTCGTATTCATGGTCTTGATGAAGTAATGGCAGGGGAATTAGTAGAATTTGAAGAGGGTACAATAGGCATTGCTCTGAATTTGGAATCAAATAATGTTGGCGTTGTATTAATGGGTGACGGTTTGATGATACAAGAGGGAAGTTCTGTAAAAGCAACAGGAAGAATTGCTCAGATACCCGTTAGTGAGGCTTATTTGGGTCGTGTTATAAATGCTCTGGCTAAACCCATTGATGGGAGAGGTGAAATTTCAGCTTCTGAATCTCGGTTAATCGAATCTCCTGCTCCAGGTATTATTTCGAGACGTTCCGTATATGAGCCTCTTCAAACGGGACTTATTGCTATTG